GCTGGGCTAAAATTTAAAAAATTATCATCCTGCTCTTGCTTTGCCTTGCTATTTTGATTTTCACTAAAATTTGGTTTTATATTCAAATTAAAAAAAAGTAAGTTGCTTGGGATAACCCAAGGTTTCTCTTTATATTTATGATATAGTATCACAAACTCTGGAAATAAAAAAACTTTCGGATTTGATATGAGGTGATTTAAAATTAAGAATTTTTCATTCATTCCCATCCAATCAAAAGATATTTCCATCCAATCAAAAAAGACCCTTTTGTAATTGATTTCGCAATTTGAATCAATTGGAAGATAAAAAATATGAAATTGATCCTTTATTTGGTCCTTATTAGGTTCAACCTGAATTTTTGTATTAAATTTCCACCCCAAATATTTTCTATCCGTATTTTTTTCCATATATATAATATCACTTTTTCCTAGATAATTCTTCATAGGAATATTCTTGAGTATGTTAAAAAAGTTTTCTTTATTTCTGGTGGAATTTTCCTGCTTCTTATTTCTTTCTAATGATGTTCTATAAATACAGGATTTGTTCTTAGTTTCGGAATGAATATATTTATATGATAAAAGATCATATCTATAGTTTTTTTCAAAATTATCCTCTTTATTTGATAATAAATAGACTTTCAAATTTTGTTTTTTTTTGTAATCAAAAAAAGGGTCTTTTTCATAGGAATACCATTTCTTTAAATCATTATTTTGAGAGGTATTTATCCCATTTCGCCATTTTTGGGGGACTAATCTAGACCATGTAATCTGAGATAAATCGTATTGATAATGACCTCTTAACCAGTTTTTCCATGGATTCATTGCATAATTTGGAAGTTTCTTATGTCTTATTTCGGAATCAAATATTCCTTGTCTTCCAAAAAAATCCTTTATTTCATTCTTAAGAAAAAAAGATGGTCCATTATATTGAAGAATAGATCTTACCTTATTGAAGTTAATTGCTTGGGTTTGTGATAATTTAAAAAATACATATTTTTGTGACAAGTAAGATAAATCAAAAAAAATATGTGACTTTCGCTTACTATTTCTAAAATTATCAAATATCTTTTTTATAGTCATAGGCGAAATAAAGTCAATTTGATTTTGTTTTGTTTTATTAATCCTTTCTTGATCTTGATTTCTTTTATTATTGTCAATGTATTTCTCAACAATTTTTTTTGTTGATTCCATAAAAAGGTATAGAGTGATTCTGCGCATATTAATGATACATAGAAAGATATCAATGTATATTTTTTCAATGCAAAATTGAATTAATAATTCAATATTTTTTCTTTTTAATAGTTTCCAAATTTTTGGGGGTGATTCTCCATTATTCTTTTTATTTTTTTTCATTTTTTCTATTTGATTTCTGATTGTGTTTCTTCTATCAATTCTATGTTTCATTTCTTCTTTTGCCTGTAAATAATTTGTCCAACCTGTAGCTCGATTTTGACTAAGTGATTCATGAATTATCTTATTACTGATTATAGAATCATTTTCTGTTTGAGTTTGACTTGATTCATATATTTCTCTCGGTATAAATAATGGAATTTTTGTTCCTTTTAAAAGTTCTTTTATTATTTGTTTTACAAATAAAACAGCTTTTGTTTGTTTCTTTGTTATTTTTTTTAAAACTCTTCGAACTCTAAAATTGAATTTTCTGATTTCGACTTTATAGTCTATATCTTTAAAAATAGGTTCAAAAAAGGAAGGTGTTTTTCGAGGAGGCCCAAAAGGATATTCTGTTTCCATTCCCAAAACTGTTAAAAAACAAGAATCAAAATAATCCTGTTGCTTTCGATCGCTATCAGAGAGTCGTAGTTTAGATCTGTGCCAAGGTTTCAAATGAAAAGGATATAGGATTTTGATCTGAAAACCTTCTCTTAACCAATTTTTAGGAAATTCCGTTTTGGAGAATTGAAGACCATTATAGCTGCACTTTAGATAAATTTCTCTATTCCAATCTTGGAAATCCTCATACCATTCCGGAGATTGCCGTAATAAAATACGGCCAATATTCTTAACTATTATGAATAAGGGTAATTTAATATATCTTCTAAAAATTGATTGAGCTAGTAACAGAACACTTCTTGTTTTTTGTGCATATGGAATGTTATCCCAGAATTCCATTGCGTCTTCCTGGTTATTTTTTTTTATTTGGAATTGTTGATCTAAAATTTCGAATTCTGACTTTTTACCCAACCAATCTCTAATATTAAAAAAAAAATTCATTAGGTTAGATATAGGAAAAGGAAAATCCTCCATTTTTTCCAAAAAAAGGGGGGAATGGGGATTTCCTTGAGAGGGTCCCCAAATAACTATTTTACGCCTTTGAACGCGCATAGATCCTTTTATTACGGCTCGACGAAAATCCGGTTCTTCTAAATAACTTATAAAACCCGAATCTCTATTAAATTTTCTATAAAGATTATAATTCTTGAAATGAGACTTCTTAAAACTTCGTCTGGAACGAGTTAAAAAAGCTATACGTTTAAATCTTC